GTCCTGGCTCTTTCGAGCTGCTCAATGGCCCCTCTACGCAATTCTTCCGAATTTCGAATAGTACTCAAGATCCTCTGTTTTCGATTATCTAATAAATCATTTAATGAAAGTAGATTATCTTACCATTAATTTCAAAACTTCCATAATCTCTTCCCGAACCAAACATGAATCTTTCGATTCATTTGGCTCTCACGCTCAATTATTTATTTTATGTTATGGTCATTCCCATATCTTTTTTTTTTTAATATAATGAGCCTACCCTCTCTTTTCTGTTTATATTCAAAAACATCGAAACTGATATAAGACCAGAATATTAGGAGGACTCTTCCGACCAGACAAAAATCTATAATTGTCAGCAAAGTTCTTTCTTTATTTGTATTTTTTTAATTTAAAATTTAGAATTTATTTCTATATTTTTTTATTTCCTTTTTTTCTTCAAATCCAAAAATTCCTTTTTTTTTTACGTAGGTCGTCGATTCGGCATTGGAAAAAAAGAGCAAGATGCCTATTTTTTTAATAAATGGTTCAAATCATTTTATCGATATGAGTGTTCTATATCAGATAAATTACCAACTATTCATTTTTAAACCATTTCGGTACGTTAGTACCGGTAGAAAGAGTACCATGTTTTGCCTGGACTTCAAACAGTTTAGCTTTAACCATATTAATGGTCTCACATTATTGGTTGATAGAGAATCAAATTTACCAATAAGTCACGAAATGCTATGGTTCTTACATATGATTTCTTAATTTATTCAGAAATAATTCGTTGAGATCGTGCACTTTTTTTCCTATTTATCCTATAAAATAAATAAAATACCATAAAGAAAGTGCAGTCGGATGGATCCAACCTATTCTTGAAATACACAACTCGCACACACCCCCTTTCCAAAAAAAATCAATACACCAAGCACTACACTTAGATTTATTGGATTTGTTGCTAAAATATCGGTATTAAACCCGAAACTCCCGGCGGATGGCCAGTGACCCAAGGAAAGGAAAGAATCGGTTACATTTTTCATATGCTCTCCTCTTATAGATAGGACTAACAAAGAACAGAGTTCTTTTTGTATCACTTCGTCATCCCTTTTTTGATCGATTTCTTTTTTTTATATAAATTTTCTTTCTATTTTTTTTTTGGGGGGGGGGAATAGATTAAATCTAGTAATTTAATTTGATAATTTTTAAATTTCTTACTTGAAGTTTCCAATCCAATAAAATACTTATTAGGTTAAGTCTTGGGTCTTATGTCAATTGTGAAATATATCGTTTGTTGAAACGATTCCTAAAAAAAGTCAAAAAAAGGTTTCCATTGTATTAAGCTAAGAACGCGAAGGAAGAAAACGAGCGGATCCAGTAATTACTCATCCTCAAAACAGTCCTTCCTTTCCTGGGGTATTGTCTCAACAAATAAATAATTGTAGGAGTAAAGCGTTGATATAATTAGAAGAAGCAAACAGTAATGATGAGTTAATAAAATAAGAAAAAAATATAGCGAGTTAATAAAATAAGAAAAAAAGTATAGTATGTAAGGTACTTTTTTACATTTCTAGGATTAAACAAAAGGATTCGCAAACAAAAGCGCTAACGCCACGACCAGTCCATAAATTGTTAAAGCTTCCATAAAAGCTAGACTAAGCAATAAAGTACCTCGTATTTTACCCTCTGCTTCTGGTTGTCTCGCAATACCTTCTACAGCTTGGCCTGCAGCAGTACCTTGACCAACTCCAGGTCCAATAGAAGCAAGCCCTACGGCCAGTCCAGCAGCAATAACGGAAGCGGCAGAAATCAGTGGATTCATGGTAAGTTCCTCGCACCAAAAAAAAAAAAGAAATGGTTAATGATACAATCAACCAATGAATTTTTACTTAATTTTTTTTCTCATTTTTTTTTTTCATTAAGATTTTATCTATCTGATTAAGATCTATCGGGTCGAAATAACTAAAAACTCCGAATTGAAATGATAATATTACTGAATCGTCAGAACTATTTCGATATCTCATTTTGAGTTTCTACCCATAATGGAGTTTTTGTAAATACATATGTATACGGTTCTAGTTATTGCATTTCTTTCTTTCGAACCATTCTTTCATTCAATTCTTCTTTCCTTTCTTTTCTCTTCTAGATACTATCCTTGAGTTCATCTCTTTTTTGCATTTCATTCAATCCACAATCACAGACGAAACAGAAAGACTTATATTGGAACTATATAAATGCAGTGAACCACAATCAAATCAATCAATAACAATAAAAAATAATATATATATAGGGTAAATAATAATATATATATAGGGTAAATAAATATAATAATATATATATATATATATATATATATATAGAATTAGTCCTATATAACTAGTAAATATATAATATCACATATACATTTGTTTCTTCCATAACGTAAACCACCCGCATTTTATATTGAATCGGATTCTAGAATCATTCCTCGAAACAGACACAGGGGCTGGACTTATAGAGATTACATACATCTAGTGTGACCCCCCCAACCCATCTTTTTTTTTTTTACAATTCCGAAATATCGTCTATCTTTTTTCCTACGACTCTGGGTCGTATATTCATACATATTTGTATTTGTATCTATTATGTTCCCCAATCAAGTGGATTATCTTGAATCATGCATGAATTGGGATAAGCTTAAAAAATACTATTTCGAAAACTAGTCAATGATGACCCTCCATGGATTCACCTATATAAGCCGCGGCTAACGTTGCAAAAATAAGAGCTTGAATACCACTTGTAAATAATCCAAGAAACATAACAGGTATAGGAACTACTGAAGGGACTAAAGAAACAAGAACAACAACTACTAATTCATCAGCCAATATATTCCCGAAAAGTCGAAAACTAAGAGATAAAGGTTTTGTGAAATCTTCTAGGATGTTAATTGGTAAAAGTATTGGGGTTGGTTGAATGTATTTCCCGAAATAACCCAATCCTTTTTTGGTAAGACCCGCATAAAAATATGCCGCTGACGTGGGTAAAGCTAAAGCAACAGTAGTATTTATATCATTCGTAGGCGCAGCTAACTCCCCATGAGGTAATTGTATGATTTTCCAAGGTAAAAGAGCACCTGACCAGTTAGAAACAAAAATAAATAAGAACATAGTTCCAATAAAGGGAACCCAAGGACCATATTCTTCTCCAATCTGAGTTTTGCTCAAATCTCGAATAAATTCAAGGACATATTCGAAGAAATTCTGACCGTCGGTCGGAATGGTTTGTGGATTCCGAACAGCTATGATGACTGAACCTAATAAGATAGCAATTACGACCCAAGAAGTGATAAGTACTTGGGCATGGATTTGTAAACTTCCTATTTGCCAATAGAAATGTTGGCCTACTTCTACACCCGATATATCGTATAACCCTTTGAGTGTTTTAATGGAACATGGTATAACATTCATATTGTCCTCTGACAGAAATTGAACTTCAAAAAAGGAATTATTTTGATTCAACCATCTATTTATCAACTCACTAACTTGAATCATTAATCGTATATTTTATTTACGATACCAAGAAATTACATAACATCATAACATAATATCAATATCCCCAGTACTTTTTTTATCTCTTTTTAAAAATTCAAAAATAGTAACCGATCCAATAAATCTATGGAGTTGCCAAATAATTAACTAATCTTATTATTCTTAATGATAAATGATAATCAACGATTTCTTATATAGCTAGAACGACCCTCACAAATTGCAGATACTAATTTGTTAAGAATCAATCGGATTGAAGCTATAGCGTCATCATTTGCTGGAATCGAAATATCTGCGAGATCTGGGTCACAATTTGTATCGATTAAACAAATTGTCGGAATCCCCAAAATGACACATTCTCGAAGAGCCGTATATTCTTCTTGCTGATCAACGATGATCACAATATCAGGCAACCCCGTCATATATTTGATCCCGCCGAGATATGTTTGCAAGGTAGAGAATTTTCTCTTCAACATTGCTGCATCTCTTTTGGGGAGACAGTTGAATTTACCCATCTTTTGTTCTGCTCTTAATTCCCTGAACTTGTGAAGTCTCGTTTCCGTAGTGGACCAATTCGTTAACATACCACCAAGCCATTTTTTATTAACATAATGACACCGAGCCCTTATTGCAGCTGATGCTACTGAATCCACTGCTTTATTTTTTGTACCAACGATTAAGAAGTTTTTTCCCCTACTTGCTGCATCAAAAACTAAATCACAGGTTTCTGATAAAAAACGAGCAGTTCTAGTGAGATTTGTAATATGAATACCTTTACGCTTTGCGGAGATGTAAGGGGCCATTCTAGGATTCCATTTCTTAGTACCATGACCAAAATGAACTCCTGCTTCCATCATCTCTTCCAAATTGATGTTCCAATATCTTCTTGTCATTTTTCCCCAGACTTCCTTTTTTTTTTTAACAAAGAGACTAGGTAACCTGAAATAAATAATTGTTCCGATGGAACCTTCTACGGGGGATTGACCGTTGATACACGACCCAAACCATTAATTTCTTTTAATTACTTATTTTATTTTTTACCAAATCAATAATCGGACCAGATAATTGAAAGATAGTTAAAGTGAAAGAAAAGAATCTGCTCTTAGGAATCATTAAATCGCGTAAACGATTGTTCTGATGTCTCATGGAAATTTGTCTCATGGAAATTGTTTTGGACGTAAGAACAAAATAATTCTCTATGGTGTAACAAAATATCTCTTATTTCCAAATGAATGTTCTTGTCTTGCCTTGAAGGGTGTACTAATTTTTGGAATCCGGTACCAACAGGTATAATCCCCCCCAGAACAACGTTCTCTTTCAGGCCTTTCAACCAATCAATACGACCTCGTAGAGCAGCTTTTGCTAAAACTCGAGCGGTTTCTTGAAAACTTGCTTCGGATATGAAACTTTGAGTATTTAGAGATGCCCTCGTTATTCCCAATAAGATTGCCCGATAACAGATCGCTTCGTCCAAAGCACGCCCTGCTCGTTCCGCTCGCAAAAAGCCGATTAATTCTCCAGGTAAAAAAACATTAGACATTCCATCTTCTGAAACCAACACTTTTGATGTTACTTGACGTACAATAATTTCTATATGTCTATTATGGATCTGTACCCCCTGAGATCGATAAACCTTTTGGATCTTATTAACCAAAGAGATACGACTTTGGGCTATGGTTAGCTCAGCTCCAATCAAGAATCCCCAGGGGATTCCAAGAATTCTTTGTATACGTTCGCTCCAACCTTCAACTCTCCCTTCTAGGTTCATCGATATTGAATCAATCGAACGCACTTCTAAGATTTGTTCCACTTTTGGAAGACCTTGCGTTATGTCACCAGATCTCGATTTTTCATATATAAATGTAACTAATGTATCTCCTTCGTAAAGGATTTCTCCATAATGGCTATGAACAGTTGCTCCTGGAGTGGCCAAATAGGGTTTAGCCGATCTTATAACTAAGGAGTCAACATGAACAATTAAAATTTGACCAGATTTTTTTACGTGTGATTCGTATTTGAATAGACATACATTTTCACAAATAAATTGTCCAAGGCTAATTATTGTAAATGTCTCTTCACAATAATCGTGATGGAGAAAGCACCAATTCAAATGGAATGGATTCAAAATTATGTTAACGCATGGATCGGGATTATAAATCCCCCTATTTTCATCTATTAAACAGTATTTAAGTACTTGGAAAGTCTGTTTAAAATTGTCACGTAACAAATATTTCTTTAACAAGATATGATTATGAGTTATTAAATAGTAAGATGAAAAAAAATTCGCTATTTTAGGGACAATAGTCCCTAAGGGACCCAGCAAATCCTTAATTTGGATTATGGGATCTGATTCTTTTGTCACATTGTTATATTTCAAACCATTGAATGGACGAATTCGAGAACAATTGGATGATGACAAAATTATCAAAGATTGGCATTCATTATTTCGATTCAACAACGTACCAATACCAAGAGTTACTTGATGTTGGGTAAGTGATTGAATCTTCGCCTTGGAATAAAAAGGATTGATGTTGGTACGATCTAATTCATTATCGGAAATCAATACGGAACTTGCCCTATCATACCTTTTTCCGGTATACGAAATAGTGGACTTGACTAACTCAATTCTTATGAAATCGCGAATCAGATCATTTGTCCTTACCTCAACAAAGGAAGCATGAACCTCTTCTATAGAACCATTTTTTTCTTGGTCCCAATTCAATACTAAGCAAGTCCGAACTAATTGAATACTTGTGTGATAAATTCCTCGAATTGACTTGCCATTTCCATAAAGGATATAATTGACAACTCTAAGTTGGACATTATCCTTTTCCTGCAAGAGATCCCGAGGGAAAAGTGTTGCTAAATTTATCCCATCAGCTATTTCATATGTGACTACGGACCGAACCGAAACAAAATACTTTTTCTTGGTGGGTGTGATCCGTTGGACATAGATCCAATTTTTAAATTTTTTTGATTTCTTAGAATTTTTTTTTTCCGTCTCTGGTGGTATCAAAATGCCGCTGTGCCTGGATATCTTATCTCTTTCTCCAGGAAAATGAATATCTCCAGAAAAAATTTTCAGTTCAATACTTTTTTTTTTTCTCTCCACTCGGACTAATCCGCCTACCCGGCTTCTTGTATTTAAAGCGAGTTGTGTATCTACTCCAATGATACTATTGTTCTGGACCATTATGAACGAAGATCCGGGTAAGATATGCACTTCTTCGAGAATGAAAAAAAACCGAGCAACTTTCTGGTATTTCGGACTAAATTCTTTTGCTCCTCGATACTCAATCAAATTCTCTTTTTTTATGATTGAATCTACCTCTATGGTCCCATATTTAGTAATTCCTGAACTATTTCTTCTGTATCGTGGATCATCAAAATAAGCAAGAATACTATTTCTACGTAAAATACCATTTATGGGTATTTCAATCGAAATACCAAAACAGGGCATTAGTTCTTTATCTCGTTCTTGATCATATTGTAATGGGATAATGAATCTATTTCTTCGTTTTTTCGCCAAGAAATCAGAATTTTCTTGGAGAATAGAAGGATATATGAAATTCCAATGACCATTGGATATGATTCGATCAGGTCTTGAATAGTCAAGAATTTCCCTATCTTTTTTACCAGAAGTATCCAACAATTTATGTCTTACTCGATGATTAGTCATTGAGAGGTCAAAGATATATCTTTCTTCGAAAGAAAAAGAACGAACATTCATTTGATCTTGATCTTTGTGGAGCGAAAAAGACACTATACTGGATCTGCACGGACCTCCTGCTAATATCCATAAATGACTTGTTTTTGGTAATAGATGAACATTACCATGTGTATATTCAGATGCATGGTGGACATCGGTACTCCAGTGCATTTCTCCCTCTGATTCAGAATAAATATGTTTTCGTACCTTCTCTTTAAAACGAAAAGTAGACGTTCCGGCACGAATCTCAGCAATCACTTGTTCTGATTCTACATATTGCTCATTTTG